CGGTAGAGCGCCTCGTTTACACGTGCGCCAATGTTTTTCAGGGGAATTTATCATACAATCAAATCAAAAAATTGTGATTTAATTTGATGTCTTACCCCATAAACTTTAACTTTGAGGGAACAATAGCCTGACTTAAAGGTAAAGGGTTCGGTCTGATTGTAGTGCCGTTTAAGCACTAACTAGACCCTATTATGAATGGGAGATCTTGATAAGGTGAATATCCAGTCTATTCAATGCTAGGGATACTGAGTCTAAGGACTTTTAAAAATATCTTTTCATCTTATGAACTTTAAGGTGTAGGAAGTTTCGTATTGTAATTTGTAAACAGCAGAAGGATTGAGACTTCATTTAACTTAGGTTGATCTAAGCCATAAGCAGACCTACGTCAAGATAATCATACCCTTGAAAAACTTTGGTAGTGTTCTTGTTCTTGCAACAGAATTGCAAATAATGAATAAGCAAAGCACGGGGAGCCATCTTCTTATCCTATTTTTGTGTCAAGAAAAAATATGGCGGATTCACTGATATTTTGATCAGTTAATGAAAGAGCCCAATGCAAAAAAAAATGCATGTTGGGTCTTTGAAACAGTTCAGATTATTTTGATAATAAAAAAGAAAAGCTGTATCTGTTTTACCGAGAAGGTCTACGGTTCGAATCCGTATAGCCCTAATACCTACACTTCCAATATGAGATCAAAATAATATAAAATAACAAAAAGACAACAAAAAAGCGAATTAGGAATTCATTGATTCTCACATCTCAGTTATTTGGTTTGGAAGATACTTATTTCATATGAGCCGAGATGAACAAAAGGGGTTCTGTATCAGAAAGTTTTATTTTGTTTTGTATAACGTACATTACTTAACTTAGAAGGTTTTAGAAAGTTATATCGATAGGAATGAATAAATAAAATAGGAATGAATAAATAAAATCTGAAAGAAAAAAATGAAAGGGTAAAGGTAAAGGGTATGGAATTCTCTTTATTTGGATCTGAACTGAATCCTGTCTATTAAATTAAATCCACCTATAAATAGCAAATAGATAAAAAATAGAGGGGTACCTTTCGGCAAGATGAATCAAAATATGGATTATTATTTCAACTATACTCTAATTTAAACTAGAGTATAAATTCATAGGGATGTCGATTCCTATCAATAAATTTAACAATTTAAAGAAACTCGACCAATTTAATCATGTGCCAGGAACCAGATTTGAACTGGTGACACGAGGATTTTCAGTCCTCTGCTCTACCAACTGAGCTATCCCGACCAGAACATCCTTAATTTTAAATTTTATTAGATAATGGGGTCTTTGTCAATTAACAGTGGGCAAGAAAATTGCAAAGTTTTATCTAGGTCCTATTTAAGGTTATTCAAATGGGTTTTTTCTCAAATAAATATGTTTATTTTGATATATTATCATATATATAACATGTAATACATGTAATAAGAGAAAGGTATTTCTCCCGAGATCTATTTCTAAACTAATCAAATAGAATAGAGTAGGTGCATCAGGAATTTTCAACCCGTAAGAAAATAAAAGTGGGTATAGGCATAAAGGATTGGGGAAGAAAAATAGGCTTTTTGGGGATAGAGGGACTTGAACCCTCATGATTTTTAAAGTCGACGGATTTTCCTCTTACTATAAATTTCATTGTTGTCGGCATTGACATGCAGAACGGGACTCTCTCTTTATTCTAGTCCGATTAATCCGTTCGTGAAAAGATCTACACGCTATGGGTGAATCGTTTGATACACTCTGTATATACCCCTCTTCACCAACTCCATTTGTTAGAACAGCTTCCATTGAGTCTCTGCACCTATCCTTTATTTCTTTCTAAGCCTTTCTTTTTTTTTTCAAAAATAGGATTTGGCTCAGGATTGCCCTTTTTATTAATTCCAAGGTTTCTCTGAATTTGAAAATTATCACTTAGTAGGTTTCCATACCAAAGCTCAATCTAATTAAGTCCGTAGCGTCTACCACTTTCGCCATATCCCCCCCCCCTTTTTTTTTTATTTCTACTGGAACCATTGGATGAAAGTCTTTTTTTTCTCTTCCTTGATTTCTTACCAATTCTCTCTAGGAAACCTTTAGTTGGTAACTAGGATTTTACCATTTCTGTATCCACATATCAATATATAAATGATATATATCTACCTGCCACTCTTCCCGTAATCTTTTGCCTACTTGAACGGTCGATTTTTTGTCGTCTTAATTTCCGTATTTACTACTTATCTTATATCTAGTATCTAGAATTGGATTCTGATTAGATAAGAAATATTAATTAGTAAACAAGATACCAATACTTTCAGTGTATAATAATTTAATTGAATTACTATGTATAGAAAATGAACCCTGTGTGAGCCCGCTTAGCTCAGAGGTTAGAGCATCGCATTTGTAATGCGATGGTCATCGGTTCGATTCCGATAGGGGGCTTTTTCCTATTTATTAAACTTTATCCATGATTGAAACTGCTCCTTTGAAATTAAAGAATGTTGA